TCCAATGAAAAATACCAAATTGAAGAGACTGTCAAAATTTTTCTAGGATCAATAAATTAAGAAATTCTGATTTTACTGTTATACAATTCACTGGTATGAATAGAGCAAAAGATAAAATAAAAAGTTAGGGGAATGATGACTCCTATATAGTTTTATACAACCTTTCTTTATTATTTTTTTTATTTACTTAATTCATTTCATTTAGTTTGATTAGAGTTAAACTACTTAAAAACCTCCGCTTTCTTTAAAATATCCTGAACCGTTTCTGTAGGTTGAGCACCTTTCTCAAGGAAATATAAAATAGCGGGAACATTTAAATAAGTTTGATTCTTTATCGGATCATAAAAACCCACTTTCCGAAGATCTCGTCCTTCTCTTCGGGACCGAACATCAATTGCAACGATTCGATAGACGGCTCATTGGGATAGATGTAAAAAAGAACCCCCCCCTCGAAACGTATAGGAAGTTTTCTCCTCGTACGGCTCGTTAAAAATGATTCTAAGTTCTACTTATTACATACAATCACAAATGGGGCTAGAAAATGGTTAAATCAATTCGATTCTGGTTTAACTCCCCCTTTTTTTTGTTACTTCCTTAAAAAAACCATTTGTACTCATAACTCAAGTTAGATAACTCTCAACCGGCTCAAAGTAAAATATTTAAGCATTTCATTTCTTGAGTGGTCTTTAAACCCCCTTTTTTGTTTCTTTCGTTTCAAATCTATTTGAATTTTTATTATGGTCCAATTATGGAAACAATGGAAAAGATCTTTTCTTGTTTTGGGATCCTTTTAATCTTTGTTTTAAATCATTGGGTTTAGACATAACTTCGGCAATTCTTAATCCTTTCAAAATGGCAGCAACATACCCTTTTTTGCGATTTTTTTCTAATAAAGAATTATAGATAGTTATAGATAGAAAGGGTTGATTCTCATATGATACACTTTGTATGGAAAGAATTTTTGCAATTCCAATAAATTTTCTTTTAGATTGGAAACGTGAAACCCTTTCGATTTCTCTATCAACGATATACTTACGAAGTTGTTACAATTTATTGATTGGCATTAACCATAGACCTTTGCCCCTGAGAAAGGAATCAATATTTTCTACTCGAGCTCCATCATGGACTATTTCCATTACAAGCCAATGGGGTTTATAGTGAAACAGAATAAATGATGTCGAGTCAAGAGCACCTTCATTCTTATATAAAATGGTGGATGTAAAAATCCACAACGGATCGTGTCTTTCAAGTCGCACGTTGCTTTCTACCACATCGTTTCAAACGAAGTTTTACCATAACATTTTTTCTCTAATTGGGAACCGGTATGGAATTGATTCTATTATGGAATCGTGAATAATCATTGGTTCATTCGCTACATATACATAGTACTCTATCACTTTGCTTCTAGATAGATGGATATCAATTTTTTTGAAGAGGTTTTTCAACGTAACCCCAATTTTAGTGTTTTTATTCTATTATTTGTATTGTATTATTTGTATTGTATAATATAAATACAATATTTTTTTTATTATCAAAATGATTCTATTCTAAAATAGAAATATATAAATATATATAAATAAAAAAGGGAATCAATTCAAATTTTTCGTTTATTTTTATGAATTATGAAATGAATAAAAAAGACTCATGGGAGGGAAGATTTGATCCCTTATTGTTTCGATTCTTATTTTAGAAAATAGCTACTAAAGAAGAGTCCCGATTTCTATCTATCAGATAGATTAAACAATTGTTACTCTTATAAATAAATATAGTTAACTATTGAAATCGGCTTTTTTTATTTAATAGATCATAAAATTTTTGTTTCACAACGTAAAATGACTCGCACTGAAATAAAGCATAGGAGCATAGAGTAATACTAATATATACATATAGGCTATGCATTTCCTAGTTTTATATACGTATTTTCATATTTTGTTTAACTTAATATTCAGTAATCTTTCTATAAGATTTTCATAAAAGAGATAAAGAAAAAAAAGAAAATGAATGAATTTCTTTATCTCAATTCTTCCCACCCCTTCCATAGATTTCTAATTAGTCATTAGAGTCAAACACGAAATATCTAAAAGTTCAAATAAATAAGTTCTTCCTCCCCTTTTTTATTATTTTAGTCCCCTAACCAAGCCTTACGAAAGAAGGAAATCCCCTGACTTGAATTCAATTATAGTACCAATCTAGATCCAAAAAATCACTTTAAAGAATAGAAAATAAGATTTAAGAAAGATAAGTTCTTTCGTATAAAATGCATATGATATGCATCAGTGAAAATTTAATATCAGATGGAATCTAAGTAAATCACTTTCCTCAATAGAACGAAAATAAACATCTAATAAAAAAAAAAGGCCCCTTCGCGTTTTTAATGAAAATCCTTGTATATTATGATTTCAATTCCTATTTTACTTGGATTACAGATGGATTCCGGTACCTTCGCGTGTCATTTGAACTCTCGAGTTTGTCAAAAAAAAAGAAAGATTTATTTACTAAT